ATTAGATACCAGTGCCTCCGGTATCTAATAAGTTCTACCTACTATTGGATTTGAACCAATGACTCCCGCCGTATGAAAGCAATACTCTAACCACTGGGTTAAGTAGGTCATTTATCATCACAAAGAGAAACAAAAGGGACCCATCATCTCGATGGATTGATTATAGACAGAATCTTATTTCTACGCAATACCAATCCTTGGCTTGGCATGGCAGGAAACAGATCAGAAGATATCATGTGGGATATTCATCTTGACAAGAAATTATTTACATGCGAAAATAGGTAGCACAAGGGCTATAGCTCAGTTAGGTAGAGCACCTCGTTTACACGCGCGCCAATGTTTTTCAGGGGAGTCCATCATGCAATCAACAGAATTGATCTTAGTGAGAAATCGATGTCTTACTCCATGTATTCGAGGAAACAAGAGAACAATAGCCTGACTTTTGGTTCGGTCCGATTTGGGTGCCAATTTAGGCTACAAATAGAACCCATCATTGATTTCATAATTGATAAGGTAAATACTCAGTCCATTCAATGCAAGGCATAATGAGTATAAGGACCTCAAACTAATATCTTTTCGTCCTATGGACTTTAAGGTGTATAAAGTTTCATATTTGACTCTTTTAGCAGAGCGATAGAGACCTCATTTCACTTAGGTTGATCTAGGCCGGAGGCAGACCTATGTCAAGGTAACTCTTCTTTGAAACACTTTGGTATTGCTCTTGGATCAGCATCCAAATAATGAATCAGAGCACGTGGAGCCATCTCGTTATCTTTCTGTCAAGAAAAAGACAAAGTATGGCAAACTATCTGAGATTCCTATCAGTTGAGGAAAGAGCCCAATGCAACAAAAAAAATGCACGTTGGGTCTTTGAAACAGTTCGAATCATTTCGATAATAAGAAGTTTGATCTGTTTTACCGAGAAGGTCTACGGTTCGAATCCGTATAGCCCTAATTGTTAATGAAAATAAATTTCAAATAAAAAAAAGAGTCTAGTTTCCATTTCCCCATTCTTGTTTGTTGTTTGTAGCCGGCCGTTGGTCCATCGAAAGAAAGGAATGCCTACACGCTCGCTCACGGGGATCATTCGGAGCATGAAACTGAAAACAACAATTCATTTCACATTTCAATGGACCCAATCATTTTTTTCAATCTCGGATAAACGAATCCATTCTTCTCTCTTCTTGAATTACATCTGCATTTTTCCTGTTTTCCTCTCCACGAGCTAAGAGTTAGTGAGACTCTTTTTCTTTGGCATACCTAAAGTGTATTTTCGAAGTAAAAACGATGGCACGAGCCCAGCGAAAACTCCAAGCCAAATCCAATCGGATAGTAAGTCACACGGATCGAGGATCGGTCTTTCTGTACAATACCCAATTGCCCATCATTCCAATTCGACCGAAGCTTACTCTCTTCTCTACAAGATGGGGGTCTATTGAAACTTGGACTAGTTAGGAATCCCCTGACACACCGCCCCCCTTTGTTTATGCGGAAGAAGAAACCCAACTCATAGTTTCAGAGATAATGAAAAACTGGTCCTAAATCGATGAGTGTTTGCACCCCTGTCTATTTCCATGGTGGATTTGGTCTATCGAATCGTTCGATAATGCGCGATTTCAGGAAAAGTTTCTGCTGTAGATCCTCGGCTGACTCTATCTTTGTGCTACGCTCCATTTTGTATGCTCCCACATTGTGTTACGTTGTGGGGTGGCTTCCAAATGAATCTTGACACGAAACGGAATCTTGGTCTTTCTTTACTTTACTCAACGATTTCGAGTCATTTCGGACCTATTTTCAGTACTAAAAATCGGGACGGGATTTGGAATGATTTTTTTTTTTTTCAAGACTTCGGGCTCGCATTTTACATTTGATTCTTTTTTGTGTGTTTTTTTTTGGGGGGGGGTGAGGTCGTACAGGCCCAAAGTCTGTAATTTTGGGATAGAAACTTATGAGTTGTGTAAGGAAGGGTTCGTTCAATGCATTGAATCAAATCCATTAAGTCGAGGACAAGGAAAGAGAATCGAATTGATCAATGCATTCTATTTCCATATCGAAAATGAATAGAAGCAACAATCCTCATGAATATTGGTATATTCATTTGATTTCATTATTCATTAAAGGAATATTCTTTGATTTGAATTCTTTTTCTATTCTTTTTCTTTAGGTTCTATTCTTTTTCTTTAGGTTAGAAAGAATCTGAGGCGAGGTGAACCCGAAAAAGTCTTTTTCTTTCTATAAACTATAAAGAAATAAGGAACATGATATGTCTATGCCATATCGAGATAGAATTGAAGTAAGTATAAATAGGATTCCACTCGATTAATCGTGAAGCAAGACATGACCTATAGCAAAGCAAAAAAACTGGGTGGTTCGACCCAAATTCATCGGTATTTCGACGAAGCAGTTACGGATAAATTCACAATTCCAATTCGAATTGACTAATCCGGTATATTTTCTACATGCGTAGGAGTGCAGCTAGGTTTCTGCTTCACGAATATGA